TTGTTAGAATCAAATCGATTGAATTATTGTTCAGATTGAGATGAATCAAGATTGATAAGGAGTTGGTTAATGATGCTCGAACATATACTTGTTTTGAGTGCCTATTTATTTTCTATTGGTATCTATGGATTGATTACAAGTCGAAATATGGTTAGAGCTCTTATGTGTCTTGAACTTATATTAAATTCAGTTAATATGAATTTTGTAACCTTTTCGGATATTTTTGATAATCGTCAATTAAAAGGAGACATTTTCTCTATTTTTGTTATAGCTATTGCAGCCGCTGAAGCAGCTATCGGCCCGGCTATTGTTTCATCAATTTATCGTAACAGAAAATCAACTCGTATTAATCAATCAAATTTGTTGAATAAATAGTCTTCATCATAGAAATGGAAATTCAAATATTCCTAATATAGTAGGTTTGATACGGGTAAGGTTTGCTCGTGTTTGAAAAAACATACTAAATCAAAGTATTTTGGCCCTCGCTCATAAACCAATTTGGAAGTAGATTGATTCTGATCACTCATCGATTCGTCTGGTATCTAAGTATAGGATTCATTTAGAAGTTAGTTTACTAGACCGAAAATTTATTACGTTCAAAAATGTATAAATCCAATGTCACATTCAGTAAAGATTTATGATACATGTATAGGATGTACTCAATGTGTCCGCGCTTGCCCCACCGATGTATTAGAAATGATACCCTGGGACGGATGTAAAGCTAAACAAATTGCTTCAGCTCCAAGGACCGAGGACTGTGTTGGTTGTAAGAGATGTGAATCTGCATGTCCAACGGATTTCTTGAGCGTTCGAGTTTATTTATGGCATGAAACAACTCGTAGTATGGGTCTAGCTTATTAATAGGTTCTATAAAACTCTACTTGAATCCATTTTCTTTTTTTTTTTTACCGACAAAATCCGTGCTCAAAATATTTTCATTTTATTTTGAGCACGGATTTTTCTGGCCCAAGTGTATCTTGTCTTTACCACGAATCATTTTCCTTTCTTAACAATAATTGTTGTTTTACCAATATTTGCAGGTTCTTTAATTTTATTTCTTCCGCATCGAGGAAATAGAGTAATACGATTGTATACTATATCTATATGTATATTAGAACTTCTTCTAACGACTTATGCATTCTGTTATCATTTCCAATCAGATGATCCATTAATCCAACTAGTGGAGGATTATAAATGGATCAATTTTTTTGATTTCCATTGGAGATTAGGGCTAGATGGACTTTCTATAGGACCCGTTTTATTAACGGGATTCATCACTACTTTAGCTACTTTAGCGGCTTGGCCAGTTACTCGAGATTCTCGATTATTTCATTTCCTGATGTTAGCAATGTACAGTGGGCAAATAGGGTTATTTTCTTCTCGGGACCTTTTACTTTTTTTCCTCATGTGGGAGTTAGAATTAATTCCCGTTTATCTACTTGTATCCATGTGGGGAGGAAAAAAACGTCTGTACTCAGCTACAAAATTTATTTTGTACACAGCAGGGGGCTCCGTTTTTCTTTTAATTGGAGTTCTGGGTATCGGTTTATATGGTTCTGCTGAACCAACATTAAATTTTGAAATTTTAGCCAATCAGTGCTATCCTGTGGCCTTGGAAATAATATTATATGTTGGATTTTTTATTGCTTTTGCTGTCAAATTGCCAATCATACCCCTACATACATGGTTACCAGATACCCATGGAGAAGCGCATTATAGTACTTGTATGCTTCTAGCCGGAATCTTATTAAAAATGGGAGCATATGGATTAGTTCGAATCAATATGGAATTATTCCCACATGCTCATTCTATATTTTCTCCTTGGTTGATGATGGTAGGCGCAATGCAAATAATCTATGCAGCTTCAACATCTTTCGGTCAACGGAATTTAAAAAAAAGAATAGCCTATTCCTCTGTATCTCATATGGGTTTCATAATTATAGGAATTGGTTCTATCACCGATATGGGGCTCAACGGAGCCCTTTTACAAATTATCTCTCATGGATTTATTGGTGCTGCACTTTTTTTCTTAGCGGGAACGACTTATGATCGAATACGTCTTGTTTATCTTGACGAAATGGGTGGAATAGCTATTCCAATGCCAAAAATATTCACGATGTTCAGTAGCTTTTCAATGGCCTCCCTTGCATTACCGGGTATGAGTGGTTTTGTTGCCGAATTACTAATCTTTTTTGGACTAATTGCTAGTCCAAAATATCTTTTAATGACAAAACTCCTAATTATTTTTGTAATGGCAATTGGAATGATATTAACTCCTATTTATTTATTATCTATGTTACGACAGATGTTCTATGGATATAAGATATTTCATACCCCAAACTCTTATTTTTTGGATTCTGGACCACGAGAGTTATTTCTTTCGATATGCATTTTTTTACCCGTACTAGGTATTGGTATATATCCTGATTTCGTTCTTTCACTATCAGTTGAAAAGGTTGAAGTTATTCTATCTAATTCTTTTTATAGATAGTTTTCATGAATAAAAAAATCTTATCATTTTGAAAATGTTCGTTGTATAATGACAAAAAGAAGGCTTTTCTTCTTATCTTACGTTAGAAATTGGAACTGGCGAGAACCCGGTGAATCAAATATTCTAGTGATTCACCGGATTCTCACGAGTTAACACAAAGTTTTTTATCTGATATGTGTTGTACACTTTTCTATTCCTATTGGTAAGAACCCCTCTTCTTGGATTCAATTAGATGTTAATGGAAATGAACCATAACTATGTAGTCCTATTCCTAATAGATTGACCCCAAAATAACATATCCAAATTATAAGAAATCCAATAGACGCCACAATTGCTGAATTTATACCCTTCCATTTTCTATTTGTTCGAGTATGTAAATAAATCGCGAATACCATCCAAGTAATAAAAGCCCAAGTTTCTTTTGGGTCCCAACTCCAATAGGATCCCCATGCTTCGTTAGCCCAGACTGCTCCAGAAAGAATTCCTACGGTTAAAAAGACAAATCCTAGACTAATAACCCGATAACTCCAATAATCCAATCGTTGAATCAATTGCGACCTGTAATAATTCTTTGGAGAAAAAAAAGAAGTATTTTGTAAAACATTACTTCGTTCATTCATGTATTCGATTTCACCAAAGAAAAATGACTCATTAAAATTTATTAAATGATTACGCATACAAAAAAACTTTCTGTTTTTTCTAACTGTAATGACTAGAAGTGATACTGATAATAATGATCCACCTAAAAGGGCTGCATAGCCTAATATCATCATACTTACGTGCATTATTAACCACTCAGATTGAAGAGCGGGTACTAATATTGTAGATTCGTGTATTTCCGTTAAAAGACCTGACGTAGCAAAGCCCTGGGTAAAAATAGCACTTGGCCCAATTATTATGCTTAGAATATTTTGATTTTTTTTGAAATATGGAATTATATGAATAAGAGAAAAACTCCATGAAAGGAATATTAATGATTCGTATAAATCACTTAGTGGAAAATGTCCTGAATAAATCCAACGAGTAACTAATAATCCTGTTATACAGAAAAAAGTAATTATCATGCCCTTTTCAGATGAATGATATAGTTTTACGATTTCATCAACTAAAAAGGTTATCAAATAAATTGTAATTATAATTGAAATGATCGAAAAAGAAATATGAGTTAATATATGCTCTAAGGTTGAAAATATCATAAAATTAAAATGAAAAAAGGACTCCCTTAATTATAAACTCGAAATCGGGAATTGAATTCATTATTCATTATAGAATCTATTTCCTTTTTTTAGGAGATGACATGCCGCTACTCGGACTCGAACCGAGATGCTCTAGCACTGCTTCCTAAGAGCAGCGTGTCTACCGATTTCACCATAGCGGCTTGTCTTGAACTGATAATAGCCTATGAATAAACAATCGTCTAGATTTAAGATGCAATCTTTTTTAGGAACGATTCAAATTGCTGAATAAAAATTCGTTCAAATAGGTATTTGAAGGTTCATTATTTTAGTTTAAGGCTTTAGTTTTCTTGTGTCTTTTATACTCACAACTCTTGATAGTCCGACTTTAACTTAAGGGGCAGAACTCCCCACAAAAACATTTTTTTTTAATGAACTCTTTTTTTTATTTCCAAAATCGAAACCAAAAAAATTAATTTGACCACGTAAAAAAAAAAAAGAACTCATTTTGGCTCATTCAAAATTGACACTTAAATATATTTTGACTAAGTGGTTTTGAGTGAATTTATGATCAGATATATATGAGTCTGTATAGGAATTCATAGAAAATAGAAAAGTAAAAGTAAGAAAGTTGCACAAAAAGGTTTCGAGTTTTAATCAATTAGTTTCAGTGATTTTAGTAACGAAAGATTTTCGTTACGCCTTTCTAAGTGTATCTATAGAAAAAACCTTACAGTATTGTAACAAATGGGTTGATGGGGACTCCCCACCTTGCAAATGAGAAAATATACTAAAAAGTAGACTTCGTATCTTGTATTTTTTTGTCAACAAAATGAGTTCTTTTTTTTTTTTTTTGAATTCTATAAGCTAAACAGAATAATTCTTATTCTACATATTCTAAGAGGGGAACGAATTCCATTCCCTGTTGAATTATTCAATAGGAAATGGAAATAGGGAATTTGATTTTCTAAATGAATTGAGTCAATTTTTGAGCCAGGCCAGTTTATATTATTCTAACGTGTTATGTTTTATTTCTTATTTTATTTGTTTGTCCTACAAAGAAACTTTTTGAATTCCCGGTAGAAAGAGATTTCCCTAAGGAAAACGCTTTTAACGCTGCCCAGTACCCCTTCCTTTTCCAAAAATTTTTACGAATACGCTTTTTTGATGCAGAAGTACGTTTTTTTGGAACTGCCATTTAAATAAAAATTAAGAGATTTCTCAGTGCTATAGCTGGATGTGAAAGACATCTATTGTTCAAAAAAAAAAAAACGCCGCTTTCCTAATTCATTATCTATTTCTTTTCTAGAAAATATTCAAAAAAAAAGAATAGA